AACTCTTTATTGATCCTGGCACTTGGGAACCTATGGATGAAGATATGGTCTCTATGGACCCCATTGAATTTCATTCAGAGGAAGAACCTTATATAGATCGCATCTCTTTTTATCAAAGAAAAACGGGTTTAACTGAAGCTGTTCAAACAGGTATAGGTCAACTAAATAGTATTTCCGTAGCAATTGGAGTTATGGATTTTCAGTTTATGGGAGGTAGCATGGGATCCGTAGTAGGTGAGAAAATCACCCGTTTGATCGAATATGCTACTAATCGATCTCTGCCTGTCATTATTGTGTGTGCTTCTGGAGGAGCACGTATGCAAGAAGGGAGTTTGAGCTTGATGCAAATGGCTAAAATATCTTCTGCTTCATATGATTATCAATCAAATAAAAAGTTATTCTATGTATCAATCCTTACATCTCCTACAACTGGCGGAGTTACAGCAAGTTTTGGCATGTTGGGAGATATCATTATTGCTGAACCTAATGCCTACATTGCGTTTGCGGGTAAAAGAGTAATTGAACAAACATTAAAAAAGACAATACCCGACGGTTCACAAGTAGCTGAGTATTTATTCCATAAGGGCTTATTTGACCCAATCGTACCACGTAATCTTTTAAAAGGTGTTCTGAATGAGTTATTTCAGCTACATGGTTTCCTTCCCTTGAATAAAGATTAAAAAAGGATGAAAAAAAAAGATTGAAATTCTTCATTTTCAAATGGAAGTATAGCACTAGTTTCAGTTATTTTTATTTGTAGCGACTAATCATTTAGTTCATTATACTGAAAAAAATAAAACTAAGAAGAGGGTATTGTCTTTGGGAACATCGATTATAAATGTAGTAAGAATCAGAAGTTTTGGATAATGACTTTTTGCTCCGGATCCTTTTTTTATTCTACCTCTATTCCTGATTAGGAATGAGCATCCCTCTATCGACAAGAGAAAAAGGAATTTCTTTCTCCTTTCGAGAAATCCGGGAAATAAAAATAATTTTCTCCGTCCTTTTGACATATTCATATAAAGATAGAAAGACAACGAAGATAAGAATGGGAGAAAAAGAACCCAATTTATGAAAGTGGATTCTCATACATATTCGTGTAGAAAGATGAATATGTACACTTCATTTAATTATAAATTTAATTATAAATTCGTTATTTATTATTAAATACTTCACTTCTTCATAGAAAGATTCTATTAATAATCTTTCTATTTCTAATAGATAGACTTATCATAGGATATCTTTATAATTATAATTTAGAATTATAATAGGTACAAATAGGAAATCGAGGTACCCATTCTATGATAGATTTGAACCTTCCCTCTATTTTTGTTCCTTTAGTGGCCCTAGTATTTCCGGCAATCGCAATGGCTTCTTTATTTCTTTATGTCCAAAGAAATAAGATTGTCTAAATATGATGGGACCAAATCTCATCAATTTATTTCAACACTGGATCATCATACAGATACTCTTTTAAGGTAATATGGATGGTAGGATATATTATATGTGTCCTTTCCGAAAACAAATGGAATAGTTGTTTTGTTATGTATTATGCCGATGCATAATATACGCATTAATGCATGTATACACGGCTATAGCTTACTAAATTAAATGATTAAATTCAAAATGATCATCAGCAAATCTTTTTTGAAAAATCTTTGAAATATAAAAAATAGAAACTCAATGTATCTAACCAATTATTCCTAATGGTTCCAGTCAGAATACTGCTAGTTGATGAAAGTTACTTCGGGATCAAGCAATAAAAGTCGAGTCAAATCCATTTGGGTTATTCTCTCAATTTCAATCGAATGCAACTGGATCTAGTATAGTATGAACTGGCGATCAGAACATATATGGATAGAACTTATAATGGGGTCTCGAAAAACAAGTAATTTTTGCTGGGCCTTTATCCTTTTTTTAGGTTCACTAGGATTCTTAGTAGTTGGAACTTCCAGTTATCTTGGTAAAAATCTGATATCCGTATTTTCGTCTCAGCAAATTATTTTTTTCCCACAAGGGATCGTGATGTCTTTCTATGGGATCGCAGGTCTATTCATTAGTTCTTATTTGTGGTGCACAATTTCATGGAATGTAGGTAGTGGTTATGACCGATTTGATAGAAAAGAAGGGACAATGTCTCTTTTTCGTTGGGGATTTCCTGGAAGAAATCGTCGCATCTTCCTTCGTTTCTTTCTGAAAGATATCCAATCAATCAGAATGGAGGTGAGAGAAGGGCTTTTTCCTCGTCGTGTCCTTTATATGGAAATAAGAGGCCAAGGAGCCATTCCCTTTACCCGTACTGATGAGAATTTGACTACACGAGAAATTGAACAAAAAGCTGCCGAATTGGCCTATTTCTTGCGCGTACCTATTGAAGTATTTTGAAATGAACTGAAGAATAAATCTCAGCATTAGAGAATGAACTTAATACATCTAAAAAGCAGGAGGACGTATGATGTATATGGATTAATAAAATATAATATAACTAATCAACTAAAATCTATTTTAAAATAGATTAAGGATAAACTATTTATACACAAAAACTGTTTTGTATACGCATACACATGGCGTCCAGCTTCACTCTTTTCTTTTTTCTTTAGACTAAAGGTCTAATATTAATGAGTATAGATTCATCAAATATCCTAACATGTGTTTCATTTTTGTAAAACATAATTCCTCTTTTTAAGCCTTTGAATTCATACCCTATCCCCGCGCTGCGATTATACAGTGAAATCTTTTGAATTCAAAATATAAATAAAATAATTAAAGGATCCGGTAAGGTTCGTCTTTAAATCCAAATTATATTCGTTAGTTCAAATGGGTTTCGAGTCTTCATCGAAAGTAATAAATGAAGAGGAAATCGGTTACAATTTGCCTAATTGATATCTCTGGAATATGGAAAGAATATTTACTTCTTTTTTTTCATTCGAAAAGGGCCCGCCCTTCTTCTATGTTCTATTCTAAATTATTCTAGATCCAAATACTCGATTCTTATACAAAAACAAAAATAGGAAAAGATCCATAGGTTCGATACCTTGTTCTTGTTAGAGTTATAGGCCCTTTTTCTAAAATTCCTGCTTCATAGAAATATCAGATAGAATCGGCGAATTAAACAGGTTCATTAAAAATTCACATCACGGATACAGAATGAAAAAAAAGAAAGCATTGGCTTCCCTCCCATATCTTGTGTCTATACTCTTTTTACCCTGGTGGGTTTCTATCTCATTTAATAAATGTCTAGAAACTTGGGTTCTTAATTGGTGGAATACCAGGCAATACGAAATCCTTTTGAATGATATTCAAGAGAAAAATGTTCTAGAAAAATTTATGGAATTAGAAGAACTATTCCTGTTGGACGAGATGATAAAGGAATACTCGGAGACACATATGCAAAGGCTTCGTATAGGAATGCACAAGGAAACAATACAATTGGTCCAAAGACACAATGAATCTCATTTCCATATAATTTTGCATTTCTCTACAAATCTAATCTGTTTCGCTATTCTAAGTGGTTATTTTTTTCTGCGTAATGAAGAACTTTTCATTCTAAATTCTTGGATTCAGGAATTTCTCTATAACTTAAGTGATACAATCAAAGCTTTTTTGATTCTTTTAGTTACTGATTTCTGGATCGGATTTCACTCGACCCATGGTTGGGAACTAATGATTGGTTCGATCTACAACGATTTTGGATTGGCTCAGAATGATCAGATTATATCTGGTCTTGTTTCCACTTTTCCAGTGATTCTAGATACAATTGTAAAATATTGGATCTTCCATTTTTTAAATCGTGTATCTCCTTCGCTTGTAGTAATTTATCATTCAATGAATGAATAATTCATTAGATCTTTTGATCTCAATCAAATCAGAATCTTTCTTCGTGTATAAATAAATCATTTTTAATCTGACTTATTCTTTATACTTCTACCTTTTCAATTAAAGGTATTCATACTATATTCCACCAGTACAATTATTTTAGTACAATCAATACAATGGCAAACTTGTGGATAGGGAATTCTACTAGCTACCTATCGAATTTATTGTAGAAATTCCGGGGATCAATGATTGGACCATGCAAAATAGAAATACTTTTTCTTGGGTAAAAAAACAGATGACTCGATCCATTTATGTATCGATCATGATATATGTAATAACTCGGGCATCTATTTCAAATGCATATCCCATTTTTGCGCAGCAGGGTTATGAAAATCCACGAGAAGCAACTGGGCGAATTGTATGTGCCAATTGCCATTTAGCTAATAAGCCCGTGGATATTGAAGTTCCGCAAGCTGTGCTTCCTGATACTGTATTTGAAGCAGTTGTTCGAATTCCTTATGATATGCAACTGAAACAAGTTCTTGCTAATGGTAAAAAGGGAGCTTTGAATGTAGGAGCTGTTCTTATTTTACCCGAGGGATTCGAATTAGCCCCCCCCGATCGTATTTCTCCCGAAATGAAAGAAAAGATGGGCAATCTTTCTTTTCAGTTTTATCGTACTAATAAAAGAAATATTCTTGTGATAGGTCCTGTTCCCGGTCAGAAATATAGTGAAATCGTCTTTCCTATTCTTTCCCCCGACCCTGCTACGAAAAAAGACGTTCACTTCTTAAAATATCCCATATATGTAGGTGGGAACAGGGGAAGGGGTCAGATTTATCCTGATGGTAGTAAAAGTAACAATACAGTTTATAATGCTACATCTGCTGGTATAGTAAGCAGAATAGTACGTAAAGAAAAGGGGGGATATGAAATATCCATAGTTGATGCATCAGAAGGACGTCAAGTGGTTGATATTATACCTCCAGGACCAGAACTTCTTGTTTCAGAAGGTGAATCCATCAAGCTTGATCAACCATTAACAAGTAATCCAAATGTAGGAGGTTTTGGTCAGGGAGACGCAGAAATAGTGCTTCAAGATCCATTACGGGTCCAAGGCCTTCTATTCTTCTTGGCATCTGTGATTTTGGCACAAATCTTTTTGGTTCTGAAAAAGAAACAGT